GAGTCCAAAGAAATATCAAATAAAAAAAATCTACTGTTCGAATTTCATAGCTATCGAATTTGCAATTTGAATATCAGAATAGTGGATATAGTCATGATTCAATGGGTTAGGTCCACTTACTTTTTATTTTGTTGATTTCGAATCTTTACAATAGATTAGATTGGAATAATGGAAAAGAAAAATATTTGGTGATCGAAGAGACGACTTCACATTACTCATTATAATAAACAAGCGTTCAACTTTCTTTTAGCAACTTTCTTTTAGAAGGAGAATTACTATTCTAATTACTATATTCTAACTCATTAATTACTATATTCTAACTCATTATAAGGATAACGTATTATCATTAAATTCGAAAGTTTATAATTACATTATTATCCAGTTGGTTACTTTTTTTATTACAAATCAACACAATTTTTATTCCCGTTTCAATATGAATATTACCACTTTACTTTATTTATATTTATGAAAAAGGCCAAAAAGCCCCTTATCGGATTTGAACCGATGACTTACGCCTTACCATGGCGTTACTCTACCACTGAGTTAAAAGGGCAATTGGATTCAATTATTGAAGGAGTCACTAGGCGGATAAGATAGATCTATATCTATCTATATATATATTATAATTATAAGTATATGCAGTAGACTCATAGCGGCGAGTGTCACCTAGGGGAACGATAATTTTGATTTACTTAATTTACTTAATAAGTAATAAGTATAAGTATCGGTTAACCCGGGTTTATTGATATTGGATTTGATAAATATCAATGAAATGAAGTGTTTCAAGACCGACCCTAATTTCAAGACCGACCCTAATGGAATTGACTTAAATTGATCTGACCCCATCAGAACGGAACGAAACTTATTTGATTGATACATGGATACATGGACCTACCAATTCGACATAGATCCACCGGATTTCACATGTGATAAAGAGATTCTGTTTGTTCCCCGAACCCAAATTTTAGAGAAAAAAAAAAAAAAAAAAAAAAATTGATAACTTGTTAATCTTAATCCCCGTTCCCAGATTTTCGGATTTCTCATTTGTGAATTTCCCAGCTTAGGGCGATATAGGAATAGTCCGATCTCATCTTACCAAGGAGTGGATAAATGAATGAAAGTTAAGTGGAAGAAATGAAGAAAAAATCTTCTTTTATGTCGGACCAATCACTTCCCAAAAGAGTCCTCTACTTTCGTCTTTCGGCCTATTTTTATTTTTATTATTATTTATAGCAATTTCTATAATAGATTTCGATTTTAGACTAGAATGGCGATTAGAATGAGCGATTGATGGACGAATCAAAAAAAGCTATTGGTATGGGATCAGAAAAGGTGGAAAGATCCTTTACTTTAGAGTTAGTCATCCCATTCCATTATATTGACAATTTCAAAAAACTGTTCATACTAAGTATGATGGCAGTCGGGCAAATATGCCCCCATCGTCTAGCGGTTCAGGACATCTCTCTTTCAAGGAGGCAGCGGGGATTCGACTTCCCCTGGGGGTAGGGTACTACGAAAGGAAGTTGATCGTGGATTATAAATAAGCCTAGACTTTATTCTTCCTGGGTCGATGCCCGAGCGGTTAATGGGGACGGACTGTAAATTCGTTGGCAATATGTCTACGCTGGTTCAAATCCAGCTCGGCCCAATAATTCGCTGATCCAACAGGAAATGATATAACCCCCTTTGTTTTCCAGAAATGCCAGATACGAAAGACTCAAGAATCAAAAGAGTCCAATTCTCCGATAGATCCCTACCGCTATTTATTTATTTTGTTTGCTCCATTTATTTGTTCCCATAAATTCTGATCTTGCTAATAATGATCTAGATTCATATCAGGATCATGAAATCGAAAGCATAAAGTCTAATGAAAAGAATAAAGTAACGCAAAAAAAGACTCTTTTTTTTTTGGGACATTGAAAAACGAATTATCAATTGATTTGGCAATAACGAAAGGAATCCGTGCCGCTCTCACTAAAGTGTATATCCGTGTGTATATCAATATCTCACTCACGTCTCGGTTCCAACACGTCGATATTTATCTAAATATAAATGAAATTGTTTGAATGAAATCATAAAAATAGGTATTCGGTACATTTTACCGCCCCGGGATTGTAGTTCAATTGGTCAGAGCACCGCCCTGTCAAGGCGGAAGCTGCGGGTTCGAGCCCCGTCAGTCCCGACGGATCCAAATCCAATAAAAAAAAACATCAATATATCTCGCCGTTTCTGTTAAACTGGGGCAAAATAAAATGGTAGAATTTCATGCCTACTGCTCTCCTTTGCTCTTTTTTCTTTTTCATTTCGATTTCTCATCAACTAGTACCGATTGATGAGAAAGAGACATGTGCGAATTGCTACAATTATTGGTAGCATCATATTCAGGATTCCAAGAGCTACCGTAGGGGGTCTGGTTTTTTTGACTGTCCCCCATCTGTGTATGGAATGGAATCGAGTACCATATCGTTCCCGGGAGCGTATACACAACTGAATTTAAGATCGTTACTTTGATAGAATACTTTTAAGATTAAGATTCAAAGTATCTTCTTTTCTGGTTTCTAGTTTGGCTAACTTAAATTACTAGTTTGAATTTGAAAGAATTTATCTCATTCAAATTTCACGCCGAACTTTTGAGGGATACGTTCTAGTACTAATCCAAGGGAGGGGGGATGATATTCTTAATAAAATAAAGATCAAGCAAGGCGCCAACCCCTCCCGAAGAGGGAATGAATAATCTTTTTTAAGCGTATTGCCAAAGAAGAAGAAACTCTAAATAAATCTAAATAAAATAGTCAATTTTATGAAATATTCGATTCTTTTATACTGGGACTCGTCTTTATCACACTTCTTTTTCGTTTTTTTTTTTTTAATGATATAATTTTCTTGAAAAAAAGAAAATGAAAAGGGGTTTAGAACTTAACCCCTTCCCTTTTTCTTTTTCTATTTCGTTTCGATTGTTTGTTTGGTTTTTTTCTAAACCCTTTGTAAACAAGGAAAGTGTAAAGCGGTTAGGGGGTTGTACAAGTAAGGCGGTCGATTATAGAAAAGACAGACTGGAAAAGACTGGTAAATAAAAAAAGTATTAGTATTAAAAAAGTATTAGTATTAAAGTAAAGGAATTCTTTTGATTGAATCAGGAATCAAAGTTTGTATTTGGTGTGTGGATAAAAGAGCTGCCTATGTTATACTATTGAATTCTCGACGATGAATCGACTTGACAGTCAAATATTGTTATTCATGATATTGATCCCATTCGCTATCATCGAAATGTAATTCATCCCATTGAATTTACAAGCGAAAGGGTTATCATCTCTATGGGATTAAATCCCGAGTTATTGCGAAGTAAAAAAAAAACCAAACGATGAGACTATGGAAGTAAATATTCTCGCATTTATTGCTACTACACTGTTCGTTCTAGTTCCTACTGCGTTTTTGCTTATAATATACGTAAAAACGGTCAGTCAAAGTGATTAATTTGAACGAAACTTGACTTCTTAGTTCTTATCAAGGATTTAAGAAACAAATTTCAATTTCATGTCTTAGTCTTAAATGAAACCAACGGACTAGAATCAGCAGTAGCCTATGAGATTCGATAGTATGGTAGAAAGATTCATATATGAATCTTTCTACCATACTATCTATTTTTATTTTTTTTTATGTATAAAGATAGAAACTGAATAGAGATCAATCTACAATATGGATATGGATCCTTATACATGTTAATAGATACATAGTATCTCAATTCTATTTCTTTGCTTCGTCTATTTGTATTTTCTTTTTGTTCATTCCAATCAATCTGAAATAATCGAAAGGCTGCTCTTACGATTTTCAAATTTATTTATTTCAGATTATTTTCAATATGAATCTCGGTATCCATTAAAAATAAAAAAAAGAATCAAATCGATGAAAGAAAAACAAATTTGGGCATATATTACTAAAAGAAAATCAAGTTAATAAAAGAAAATGAAATAGGAAAGAAATAAAGTAATCGTTTTTTTTAGCATTCCGAAGAAGTCGTTGATTGAGCGGTTGACAGATGATCCAAGGAGTTCTATTCTATAACTTCTTCCGATTTCAAAAAGGGGTACCCCGGCGATTGTCAACCCTGGAGCCATGATATGAAACGGGTCAATAAAGCATAGCAGAAAGCAAATTTCTAAAATACTCAAATAATAAAAAATAATAAAATCGGTGGTAAGTGCGAAATATGTGACTTGACCAAAGCACAATCTTATTATTATTAACTATTCAAATTAAATCGTGAACCCTTTCTTTTCTCTTTGAACAGTCCAATAAAAAAAAAGGGGGGTCCGGTTTTCCGCGTTCTTCCCCATTGTCCATAGAGAACTCTGGCAAGGGCCGGTTCAGAAAAACCAAATAGAAAATCTAGGAAGACTTCGGTTGGAATAAAATTCCTATGATCTGTATCCCCCTTCCTTTCAAAATAGAAATAGGGGAATTTTGGAAATATCGGTTTGATTTGGATTCTGAAAGAGCATTATTCATATATATTATGAATTGTATTCTATTCATAATAGAATCGAATACAATTACCTCGCCAGAATCCAAGCCAATAGAATTCCGAAATGAAGGTATTTTGATTAATTCAATTTCGAAATTCTAAATGGAATTTAATTACTGAATTTAATTATTATATTAATTATTAAATAATTAATATAATTAAAAAGGCTTTGCAGAACGATCTATAAAAAAAGTGATACAGTTTGATTCCCCAACTCAATTAGTAGTATCTCTAGAGTCCACTTCTTCCCCATACTACGAGCGAAAGGGAAAATGTAAAGACTACCATTAAAGCAGCCCAAGCGAGACTTACTATATCCATGTGAATTATGTCCCCTATCTCTATGAATATGAAGAATTTATTCTATTATTGTTTCCTAATAATAGTGGAATCACTGGCGCAGAGTCAAAAAGGGATTCTGGCCCAACGCCCTTGATGAAAGACTCCACTAAATATGAAACGCTCCAATAAATCCACTTAGAACAAGTTCGTATATGATTTCTAGTAGAATCCGGAAAAATGAAACAAAATACACAGTCGCACTTTTCTTTGGAAGTATCAAAGGGAGTGTTACCTAATCTGTAGTAATAATAAGAACTCCTCGTTTTTTTTGTTGCCCTTTATTATCATTAAGTAAAAGCCAATTATCCGTCCAATCGAATATTGATTGAATGCCCGTGCATTCAGAGACTCTTATGAGTCTGTATACTGCATACAAAGTATCTCCCGCCCCTTCCATAACGATTAATTCGATTCTCCCTCGGGCTTTTCAATCTAATTCAAGACCCGGTCAGTAGACCCTGCATTAGCAATTAGCAGTGGAAATAAATCGGTAACTCTTGATTTGATATGAAAGCGCTTCTACTACTATAATCTTTCCGTGAATCCTAAATGCAAGGATTAACAGCACTTTAAGTTTAAGGAACAGAAAAAAAAAAGAACAGAAACCCCAGCTATTTCGAATCACGAAAATGTCAAGAGTCGCGTACTTTGCTGGAAAAGATTCGGCGAGTTAGACCAGCCAAGCAGAATAAGGGATTGCGAGTCTTATCGTTTGTTGATCAGGCGACACCCAGATTTGAACTGGGGAAAAAGGATTTGCAGTCCCCCGCCTTACCGCTCGGCCATGCCGCCAAAACGATACAAAATAGATGAAAAAATTCCCCCTTTGCTTGTTTTGTTTGGGGGGGGGTACTCAATGTCTTTTCTTTTTTTTGTGTACGTCCATATAAAATCTCGTTTTTCTTAATTCCTTGCCTAAAAAAAATATGTCCTTTTTTTGGATCGGCTCCGGTTCTTCAATTGATTTTATAGTATCTCACACAACATCTTAATCCCTCTCTTTTCTCTTTCTTTTTTTCTATTGAAAAATGAAAAAAGAAATGTGCATTTTCAGTCACAAAAGCCAAAATTAAGGACAAATTGGAACCATTAACTAGTGACTGTAAATTCGTGACCAACTCTTGGATTTAAATTTTAATTGTAAATTGTGTTTCCTAATGATAGAAGAAAATCAAAATTGATACCTACCTAATCAATATTGGTTTTTTCTATAAAAAAAGCCTTCTCCATTTCAATTATAACAGCAATTATGAGTATATGTAAACCCCAAACATAAATCGTTTCGCGGCTAGCTTATTGGTTATCTTATCTGTGTCTGATGCCTCTCTATAGGGAATTTGCCGAAAATTGTCGTACTGCAATTTAGATTGAAGAGAAAATCGAAATTTTGATAGAGCACGACATGCGCTGTCCCGAAGCGAACTATGCAATAAAGGGGGGCGATGTATATATAGATAGCTATATCGGCACGGGTTTACTAAATACAAGCCGTCTTACGCACTTCAATCCTATTCTAAAAATTCGACTAAAAAAATAAAAAGGGGGTTCTTCGCAAATCATTTTTTGAACAGTGGAATCCACGAAAAAGGTAAGTGCTAAAAAAATGAGCTTTACGCTGGTATATTGTGTCTGATTCTTATGTCTTTATCTTAGCGAATAGATCAAATCACGACGTTTATTTTTCTGGTATCCTAACGGATTGGAATATCATAATAATGGTATAAATTGAATTATTTTTTTGATTCTATACAAAACTCCGTAAGTCTAAGTGGAATTTATCGCTTCCTTTCCATTTGGATCTGTCTCTTAGAAATTCCAATTTTATTAAGTATAAAATCATCCTTTTTCCCCCGTTCATACGTATTTCATACATTCCATCTATATGGAGTTGGGTAAAATTTCATGCGATTCAGTAAACAGAATCTAAATTCCAGCATTCTGCATCGAATCATATGAATCGATGCAGAATGAGAAACGAATGGGATTTTTTGATAAATGGGAAATTCAAAATGCTCGGAGATGGAAATGCAGGAATGTCTACAATACCTGGGTTGAATCAGATACAATTTGAAGGATTTTGTAGGTTCATTGATCAGGGCTTAACAGAAGAGCTTTATAAGTTTCCAAAAATTGAAGATACAGATCAAGAAATTGAATTTCAATTATTTGTGGAAACATATCAATTGGTAGAACCCTTGCTAAAAGAAAGAGATGCTGTATATGAATCATTCACGTATTCTTCTGAATTATATGTATCCGCAGGATTAATTTGGAAAAGCCGAGGGGACATGCAGGAACAAACTATTTTTATTGGAAACATTCCTCTAATGAATTCTTTGGGAACTTCTATAGTAAACGGAATATACAGAATTGTCATCAATCAAATATTGCAAAGTCCCGGTATCTATTATCGGTCAGAATTGGGCCATAACGGAATTTCGGTCTATACAGGCACCATAATATCTGATTGGGGGGGAAGATTCGAATTAGAGATTGATAGAAAAGCAAGGATATGGGCTCGTGTGAGTAGGAAACAGAAAGTATCTATTCTAGTTCTATCAGCAGCTATGGGTTCGAATCTACGAGAAATTCTAGAGAATATTTGCTACCCTGAAATTTTCTTGTCTTTCCTGACG